ATTCGAATTATAGAGCTATGACACAATCAAACCCGAATGAACAAAATGTTGAATTGAATCGTACCAGTCTATACTGGGGTTTATTACTAATTTTTGTACTTGCTGTTTTATTTTCCAATTATTTCTTCAATTAATTGAGAGAAAGAAAATAGTAGGAATTTTCTTATCCCATTCGGAAAGATACCATCTTTATAATTATCCATGACTGTTTTTGTCTCTAGCACGACCATTTGATAAAATGTGGAGGAAAGTAGGGGAAATGGCCGATACTACTGGAAGGATTCCTCTTTGGCTAATAGGTACTGTAACTGGTATTCTTGTGATTGGTTTAATAGGTATTTTCTTTTACGGTTCATATTCCGGGTTGGGTTCATCTCTCTAGTAATCATGAACCCGATTGTAGACATGAAAAAGTAAGAGCTCTACGGCCCCCCTATCTAATTGGGGGGCCGTAGAGCTCTTAGCAATACTTGGATCTATTCCATAACATCAAAATTGAAAAACATAAAAATTGGAACGTTATCCAGTCAACATAATCAATTATATTCGTAGAAATGACAAAACAGCTTCTTTTTCTATAATGTTTTAAACAACTCACTTTACTCTATTTCTTTGTTTCTTATCTTAATAAATAATGTTTTTGAAGAATTGAATTGAATGTATTTATTGATTGATTCATAATCTCTGCCGTTCTTCCATAATATTAACTCTTATGCTGACGAAGCAAGAAGAAAGGAGTAATCAATGGGATTTCTGAATAATACAATATTATTATATGTATTTTTAGGCAGGATACATCCAGTAAATCATTAAATTAATAAATAGAACTTTCTCTATAAAAACTACATACATAATCAATAGAAAAATAAATATATATATTTTTATATTATATAATATATAAAATATATTAAAATATATAAATATATATATATAAATATAAAATAAAAACTCTGATGAGGTAATAAACTAATGAGGTAATAAATAAGGGTTTGGATATTATATTCGTAAAAATCTAATCCGCCTGTCAACCAGAACACTAAAAGTCTTTTTTGTTTGAATAATCTCTCTAAGTTATAAGTTTCACTTAATTGAAGAACTTCTATTTGCTCAATGAATTATTCCCCTTAACCTTTTTTTTGTCTTCTACTTCTTTTGATTATGAATCTAAACAAATAAAGTTTCGATAGACCCGAAAAAGAAGGAATAGTAATCTTTTTAATGAACAAGAGAAAAATCATTACAAGTTCCATACAAGACGACACAAGAAAAAGGATTTTCCACCCTTTTCTTGCGCCGAATAGAGAATTTTGAAGACTAGTAATCCCTCCTAAAAAAAGTATTTCTTCCTTTCATTTTTCCCAGTCTTGCCTTATATTCTCTTCCTTTGTATGTCTATTACTAGGAATAGGATAAAAAAAAATTCTAGACATTCTGGAAAACAAAAAAAGTATAAACAAAGCAACCAAATTTAGATATTTTTTGATCATACATAATTGTATGGATCAACATGAATTCGACACTTTTAACCAACATGATGTTAAGGAACTTCTGGACCTAAAAATTCATTTCGTACAATTGAACCTTTTCAAACTGTTTCTTTTTAAGAACCAAAAAGACTTGCGCCAAAATAACAGATGCCAAGAAGAACAAAAGACCTTGGACACGTAATGGGTCTTGAAGAACTATTTCGGCATCTCCCTGACCAAACCCTCCTACATTAGGATTGCTTGTTAATGGTTGATCAAGCTTGATGGATTCACCCTCTGAAACAAGAAGTTCTGGTCCTGGAGGTATAATATCAACCACTTGATGTCCATCTGATGAATCAACTATGGTTATTTCATATCCCCCTTTTTCTTTACGCACTATTTTGTTTACTATACCTGCTGATGTAGCATTATAAACTGTATTGTTACTCTTGCTCCCATCAGGATAAATCTGACCCCGTCCTCGATTCCCACCTACATATATGGGATATTTTAAGAAGTTAACGTCTTTTCTCGTAGCAGGGTCGGGGGAAAGAATAGGAAAGACGATTTCACTATATTTCTTACCCGGAACAGGACCTATCACAATAATATTTTTTTTATTCGGACGATAACTCTGAAAAGAAAGATTTCCTATTTTTTCTTTTACTTCGGGAGAAATACGATCGGGAGGGGCTAATTCGAATCCCTCAGGTAAAATAAGAACAGCCCCCACATTCAAACCCCCTTTTTTACCATTAGCAAGAACTTGTTTCACTTGCATATCATAAGGGATTCGAACAATTGCTTCAAATACAGTATCGGGAAGCACAGCTTGCGGAACTTCAATATCCACAGGTTTATTAGCCAAATGGCAATTGGCACATACAATTCGCCCAGTTGCTTCTCGTGGGTTTTCATAACCCTGCTGCGCAAAAATGGGATATGCATTTGAAATAGATGCCTGAGTTATTACATATATCATGATTGATACAGAAATAAATCGAACCATCTCTTCCTTTATCCAAGAAAAAGTATTTTTTTTTTGCATGTCCAATCATTGATCCTGGAATTTCTACAATAAATTAGATAGGGAACTAGTGTAGTTCCCTATACACGAATCTGTCCTTGTACTGAAATAATTGTACCGGAATATAATATGGGATGAATACCTTGAGCAGATAAAAGTATAAAGAATTAAGTAAGATTGAAAATGCTTTCTTTATACAAGAAGAGGGATTCTGATTTGATTGATATAATGAAATCAAATAAATTCTTCATTCATTCATTGAATGATAAATGACTACAAGCGAGGGAGATACACGATTTAAATAATGGAAGATCCAATATTTCACAATTGTATCTAGAATAACTGGAAAAGTGGAAACAAGACCAGATATAATTTGATCATTATGATCCAATCCAAAATCATTGTAGACCGAGCCAATCATTAGTTCCCAGCCGTGGGTTGAATGAAATCCAATCCATAAATCAGTAACTAAAAGAATCGAAAAAGCTTTTATTGTATCACTTAAGTTATAGAGGAATTCTTGAACCCAACAATTAAGAATGACAAGTTCTTCATTACTCAGAATAAAATAACCACTTAGAATAGCGAAACAAATTATATTTGTCGAGAAATGTAAAATGATATGGAGATCATATTCATTTTGTGTTTTGACCAATTGTACCGTTTCCTCGTGTATTCCGATCTGAAGTTTTTGTGTATGTGTTTCCGGGTACTCCTTTAGCATTTCGTCTAATAGGAATAGTTCTTCTAATTCTATGAATTTTTCTAGAACATTTTTCTCTTGAATATGATTAAAAAAAGTTTCGGATTGTCTGGTATTCCACCAATTAGTAACCCAAGGTTCCAGACATTTATTAAATGAGAGAGAGACCCACCAGGGCAAAAATACTATAGATACAAGATATAGGAGGGAGGCCAATGCTTTCTGTTTTTTCATTTTTTTTTGAATTGAATTGTTAACGCTTTATTTATTCGTCAACTCTATCTTATATATATTTCTATGAAACGGGAGTTCTATAACAAGATAGTGACCCATGGATCTATTCCCTTCCCATTTTTGTATAATTGTGTAATAACTTCGTTTTTGAATTTGGAAGGAATATAGAAATAGAATAAAAATCCTTTTCTTTTCGGATGAAAATGAAAGAAAAAAGAAATAAATATTTTTATCAGATATCGCAATTGGGCAAATTCATTCAAATAAATTTCACCTTCATTTGTTCCTTTCGACGAACACTCGAAAATCCACTTGAAATAGCCAATCGGATTTCGATACAAAAAACTTCCCCGGATCAATTTCTTTTTTTTTTTTTCAAAATACTTCAATTGGTACACGCAAGAAGTAGGCCAATTCCGCAGCTTTTTGTTCAATTTCTCGTGGAGTAAAATTCTCATCAGTACGAGTCAAGGGGATAGCTCCTTGACCTCTGATTTCCATATAAAGGACACGACGAGGATAAAGACCCTCTTTAACCTCTATTCTGATTGATTGGATATCTTTCATAAGGAAGCGAAGGAAAATGCGACGATTTTTTCCAGGGAATCCCCAACGAAAAATACACACTATTCCTTCTTTTCTATCGAATCTGTCATAACCACTACCTACATTCCATGAAATAGTGCACCACAAATAGGAGCTAATGAATAGACCTGCGATCCCATAGAAAGACATCACGATCCCTTGTGGAAAAAAAATGATTTGCTGAGATGGAAATACGGATATCAAATTCCTACCAAGATAACTGGAAGTTCCAACCACTAAGAATCCTAGTGAACCTAAAAAAAGGATACAGGCCCAGCAAAAATTACTTGTTTTTCGAGACCCCGTTATAAGTTCTATCCATATATGTTCTGATCGCCAGTTCATACTATAACTATACTAGATCCGGTTGCATTCGATTGGAATTGAGGGAATGGAATGACATGAACCAAAAAATTGGACTTTACTTTACCTTTTTTGATTCCAAAGTAACTTTCATCAACTAGCAGTATTTTGCTGTGAAATGCTAGGAGTAATTGGTTAGATACATTGACTTTCCATTTAATAAGAAAAACTTCGCAGATCCTTTTTAACCGACGATATCAGCATTTACATGACATGTATTTTTGCGGATATAATGTATCCGCATGCATAATAGTTCTTTCATTTGCGTATTAGAAAAGGGCCGCATATCATACGTACTGTATTATTTACACTAAATAAATATCTGTATTAGCATCCCGCGTTGAAATAAATTGAAAATTTTGGTCACACGGAGCCTAGACAATCTTATTTTTTTGGACATGAAGAAATAAAGAAGCCATTGCAATTGCCGGAAATACTAGGCCCACTAAAGGCACAAAAATAGAGGGTAAGTTAATATCTGTCATAGAATGAGTGCCTCAATTTTATATTTCTATCTAAATATTTATATCTATTAGATAGATATCTTATGATATATCTAATAGGAGTAATATATACTATATTATTTTATTATATATACGATATAATATTATATTAAAATAGAAAAATAATAAATAATTTAGAAAATAAATGAAATAGAAATTAAGATATATATATAATGAATATATATAATGAATAAAAAGATATAATTAAGTAAAAAGATTGATTATATATATTTAGTTTAGTTGGAAACAAAGGAAACCAAAATTCTAAAAATCATTAAATATTTTAATTTGAAATTTACGTAAGTAATTTAAGTAAGTATATAGAATGAATAAGTATATAGAATAAATTCTAATTCAAAATAAATAATATAAATTTACTTAAATTAATAAAATTTATTTTACTAGAAAGTAATTTTATTAAATTAATTTTCAAAATAATTAATTTAATTATTTTATTATTAATAATATAATAATAAAATATTAATCAATAATAGAAAAAGTTCAAACAAAGTAATAAAAATTTTAAAGAAATCAAAATCATTTATCATTTAATAAATAATAATTAATTTACTAACCTAACTCTAACTTAAAAAAAAAAAAAGAAACAAAATTAATTAAAAATAAAAACGTAATTATTGATGAATATTAATTAATGGTAATATGTATGTATATGTTAAAAATAAGAAAAATGAAGTTAAGTAGAAGAAAATAAGTTAACTGGAAAAAGAAATAATGTAGGACAAAATTTAGCGTGCCTATTTCCCTTTCTTTTCCCTTTGTTTTCCTTTTACGAATATGGGTGAGAATCAAACTTCCTCTTCTCTTCCATCCTTAATCTTCTTTTGATCTTCCTTTTCTAATCTTTTCCTATTTATTAAAGTAAAGAGTTTTTTATGAGTTCACGACTCTAACTAATCCGATTCTACAAATAAGGATTCATAGTAAAAATTGGGGGTTATGTATAAATATTGAAATAACTTCTCCGTGTTTTATTCTTTTATTTATTTCAATTTCGATCGGTTTTACATACTACACATTTTTGATTATTGTATATTAATTTAATATGTATTAAGTGTAAGAAAGAAGAGCAAGGCCAGAAAAAAAAAAAAAAAGAATTTTCTCCAATTCGAGTTCCTCCAAAGGAGAAATTCATTTTTTTATCTTGTTAATGGATAGACTGGTTCGTAATTACTAATCATAAATAGAGGTAGAATAAAAAAATAGATCTGGAGGAAAAAATAATAATTTTTCTAAACTTCTGTCTCTTACTACAAGTGTAACTTATGTCACCAAAGAAAACACCATTCCTAATAGTTTTTTGATTAAGATGAACCAAATACTTGTTTGCTACAAAACAAATAAAATAACTGAATGTAGTGCTATACTTTAATTTTTGAATTTTGGAAAGAAACCGTGGAGCTGAAATAACTCAGCCAGAACGCCTTTTAAAAGATTACGTGGTACAATTGGGTCGAATAAGCCTTTATGGAATAAATACTCAGCCGCTTGTGAACCTTCTGGTACTGTCTTATTCAATGTTTGTTCAATTACTCTTTTACCGGCAAATGCAATGTAGGCATTAGGTTCAGCAATAATTACATCCCCCAACATACCAAAACTGGCAGTTACTCCACCTGTTGTAGGAGATGTAAGAATTGATACATAGAATAACTTTTTATCTGATTGATAATTATATGAAGCAGAAGATATTTTAGCCATTTGCATCAAGCTCAAACTTCCTTCTTGCATGCGCGCTCCTCCAGAAGCACATACAATAATGACAGGTAGGCATCGATTAGTAGCATATTCGATCAAACGAGTAATTTTCTCGCCTACTACGGATCCCATACTACCTCCCATAAACTGAAAATCCATAACCCCAATTGCTATAGGAATACCGTTTAGTCGACCTACGCCTGTTTGAACAGCTTCAGTTAACCCTGTTTTTCTTTGATAAGAATCGATACGATCTCTATATGGTTCCTCTTCTGAATGAAATTCAATGGGGTCCATAGAAACCATATCCTCATCCATAGGATTCCACGTTCCCGGATCAATCAAAAGTTCGATTCTATCTGAACTATTCATTTTCAAATGATACCCACACTGTTCACAAATATTCATTTTTGACCTAAAAAATTTTTTATAATTTAATCCATAACAATTTTCGCATTGAACCCATAAATGTCTGTATTTTTTATTTATATCGAAATCAGTAGATCTTCCTCTTATATTGAAATTTTTTTCATTATTACTAGTTCTTATACTAGAACTCCTACTTTCACTACTACTTATATTTTCAGTACAAATAAAATTATAAACGGAACTGTCACTGTAATTATCAGTACTACCCAAAATAGAACTATTAATACTCATTTCAAAACGAAGATAATTATCAATGCAACTATTAATGTGATTATTCCAACTAGATTGAGTATCATACATGTAATGATAATAGTGGTGATTCTTTCTCTTAGACCCACTATTCAAATAACTAGAAATAGAAAAAAAACTTTCTAGTTCATTCTGAAAAGAACTATCATTTTCAATCTCAAAAATCTGATTTTCAATATCAAAATAGACAAAATAACTATCCCCATTACTATCCCTAACTAAAAAAGTCTCATCAGAGATCAAACTCCAAATATCCCTGACATCAAATAAATAATCAACATTAGTGAAACTAGAATTATCACTACGATTCCAATTAGGAATCTTTTTATTCGTATCATTTCGAATAGGTTCTTCACTTCGACTGGTATGCCCAATACCATCAACACTACCCATTGATTTACTTAACACACACCTATGCTCTAACTTCCCGTTGGACAACCTCGAATTGAACCACCATTTTCCCATAGAGTCTTCCTGCTCCCTATTTGATGAAAATACAATAGACGAATAGTCATTCAATGAATAAAATAATCTATCTATTTTACTATTTTATTCTCTATCAGGAATTAAGCATATGAATCCGAGCGTTAAGGTTGTTTATTAATAAGCAGGTGTGATTCTCTTTTTCTAGGTATTACTTGAATACATATTGTTGAATATATATTGATAGAATCTTTTTCTCAATTTTAAAATAGAAAGACGCAGCCTTCTTTCATGTAATGGTAATGTACAAAAAAATTCTGATCGAAAAAAGAAATAATTGTTTCTTCCTAGAAATACAAAATTCGTTCTCGTATAATGTCGTATAATCCAAAATGCAGTTTCTATTTCATTTCAACATGGAACGAAAAAGACAATATATATAGGATAGGGAAAAGGAAGCCTTCCTTCCATCTATGACCTGAAACTAAAAGATATAAATAAAGACTCTATCTACCCGTCCGATGGATCCAAAGGATTAATTATGGATCGCATAAACAAAAAAAATAAAAAAAAAAAGTATTGAGTTGTTTAGTCTAGTCTTCGATCTTATTTTGTATTTAGATCTTATATACTTATATATATGGTTAAGTAGGTAAGGTATCTACATATAAAAAATATATGCAAATAAATAGGGTGCTCATTTTTTCTTTTTTATTATTCGGCTCAATCTTTTTTTAGAAAAAGATTGGGCCGAATTTAATTGCAATCAATTAGGAGAACAAACAGGAATTACTGAATTATGCACACTTATATTTTCTCTTTATTTATCTAGCTTATCTACAGGTTCGAATTCAAATTTGATCTCTTTCCATACTTCACAAGCAGCCGCAAGTTCAGGGCTCCATTTGCTAGCTTCACGGATAATTTCAACACCTTCGCGAGCAAGGTCACGTCCCTCATTACGAGCTTGTACACACGCTTCTAAAGCCACACGGTTAGCTACTGCACCTGGAGCATTACCCCAAGGGTGTCCTAAAGTTCCGCCACCAAACTGTAGTACAGAGTCATCCCCAAAGATTTCAGTCAGGGCAGGCATATGCCAAACATGAATACCCCCGGAAGCCACAGGAATAACACCTGGCATAGAAACCCAATCTTGAGTGAAGAAAATACCGCGACTTCTGTCTTTTTCAATAAAATCGTCACGTAATAAATCAACAAAACCTAAAGTCATCTCACGTTCCCCTTCCAGTTTACCTACTACTGTACCAGAGTGAATATGATCTCCACCAGACATACGTAATGCTTTAGCTAGTACACGGAAATGCATACCATGATTTTTCTGTCTATCAATAACTGCATGCATTGCGCGGTGGATGTGAAGAAGTAGACCATTGTCACGGCAATAATGAGCCAAACTAGTATTTGCAGTGAATCCCCCAGTTAAGTAGTCGTGCATTACGATAGGAGCTCCTAATTCTCTAGCAAACTGGGCCCTTTTCATCATTTCTTCACATGTACCTGCAGTAGCATTCAAGTAATGCCCTTTGATTTCACCGGTTTCGGCTTGCGCTTTATAAATAGCTTCAGCACAAAATAAGAAACGGTCTCTCCAACGCATAAATGGCTGTGAGTTTACGTTTTCATCATCTTTGGTAAAATCAAGTCCACCACGTAAACATTCATAAACCGCTCTACCATAGTTCTTTGCGGATAATCCCAATTTAGGTTTAATAGTACATCCCAATAGAGGACGACCATACTTGTTCAACCTATCTCTTTCAACCTGGATACCGTGAGGTGGGCCTTGGAAAGTCTTGGAATAAGCAGGGGGAATTCGCAAATCCTCCAAACGTAGAGCTCGTAGGGCTTTGAAACCAAATACATTACCTACAATGGAAGTAAACATGTTAGTAACAGAACCTTCTTCAAAAAGGTCTAAAGGATAAGCTACATAAGCAATATATTGACTATCCTCCCCAGGAACAGCCTCAATGTGGTAGCATCGTCCTTTGTAACGATCAAGACTGGTAAGTCCATCAGTCCACACAGTTGTCCATGTACCAGTAGAAGATTCCGCAGCTACCGCTGCCCCTGCTTCTTCAGGCGGAACTCCGGGTTGAGGAGTTACTCGGAATGCTGCCAAGATATCAGTATCTTTGGTTTCGTATTCAGGAGTATAATAAGTCAATTTGTAATCTTTAACACCTGCTTTAAATCCAACATTTGCTTTAGTCTCTGTTTGTGGTGACATAAGTCCCTCCCTATAACTCATGAATTAAGAATTCTCACAATGACA